GTTTTAATTTATATTAAGAAAATATTTCTATGTCTATATTGAGGATTTGAAATTGAAAATATTTAGATTCAAATTACTCTTTCAAGAGATTAGGCCAATAACTATATCTACATATCCAGAAAAATAGAATTTTTTTTACAACTATTATAAAAAGTAGAGTTACCTCTTTTTTCCTGACCGGGTCAATAAAGTTATGAAAGATTTTGATTTATTTATCTCTTTTTTTATATATAATGGATTTACCTGGACTAATACATGATTTTCTTTTAGTCTTTCTGGGATTGGGTCTTATATTAGGGGCTCTGGGAGTAGTATTACTTCCTAATCCCATTTATTCTGCCTTTTCGTTAGGATTTGTTTTTGTTTGTATATCTTTATTCTATATTCTATCGAACTCCCATTTTGTAGCTGCTGCGCAGCTCCTTATTTACGTAGGAGCCATCAATGTTTTAATCATTTTTGCTGTGATGTTTATAAATGGTTCAGAATATTCCAAAGATTTCCATCTTTGGACCGTGGGAGATGGAGTAACTTCCGTGGTCTGTACAAGTATTTTTGTTTCACTAATTACTACTATTCCAGATACGTCATGGTACGGTATTATTTGGACTACAAAAGCAAACCAGATTATAGAGCAAGATCTTATAAGTAATAGTCAACAAATTGGAATTCATTTATCAACAGATTTTTTTATTCCGTTTGAATTTATTTCAATAATTCTTTTAGTTGCGTTAATCGGCGCAATTACTGTAGCTCGTCAATAATAACTCTTTAGAACTGGAAAAATATGAGCTACCACATGCATTTCCTTTTTCTATTTGACTTTGTATATAAAATAGATAGAATTTTTTTATTAGTTCGACCTATTCCCAATATATTCCTTTATTCCATTACGTTATTTTATATTCTAGTCAACTAGTAAATCCAATTGGTTAAATTGTTGTTCATATTGAAATGAATCGAGATTGATAAGGAGTTAGTTAATGATGCTCGAACATGTACTTGTTTTGAGTGCCTTTTTATTTTCTGTCGGTCTATATGGATTGATTACAAGTCGAAATATGGTTAGGGCTCTTATGTGTCTTGAACTTATATTAAATGCGGTTAATCTCAATTTTGTAACATTTTCTGATTTTTTTGATAGTCGTCAATTAAAAGGAGCCATTTTCTCCATTTTTGTTATAGCTATTGCAGCTGCTGAAGCCGCTATTGGACTCGCTATTGTTTCATCAATTTATCGTAACAGAAAATCAACTCGTATAAATCAATCGAACTTGTTGAATAAGTAATTTAAGTAATATTATCATATAACTTAGAATTTTCATAAATAAATTCAAATTAGCATGTTGGCTACTTAAGGTAGGCTCCTGTTATCACAAAGATAAGAGATCAAAGTAGTTTGGCACTGTCAATCCATTCCATAAGTAGATTAATAAAAAAACTCGGGAAACTCATCGATTCATCTAGTCCTAGTATTTAAATATATAATTCATTTATCAATTTACTAGATTGAAACTTTATCACGTTCAAAAATGGATAGATCCAATGTCGCATTCAGTAAAGATTTATGATACATGTATCGGGTGTACTCAATGTGTCCGAGCTTGTCCCACGGATGTATTAGAAATGATACCTTGGGACGGATGTAAAGCTAAACAAATAGCTTCTGCTCCAAGAACAGAGGATTGTGTCGGTTGTAAGAGATGTGAATCCGCCTGCCCAACAGATTTCTTGAGTGTTCGAGTTTATTTATGGCATGAAACAACGCGCAGCATGGGTATAGCTTATTAATACGTTACAGAAACTCTTACTCGAGTCCATTTTTTTTTTTACCGCCAAAACCTGTGCCCAAAAATATATTATTTTTGGGCACAGGTTTTTTTGGTCCAAGTGTATCTTGTCTTTACCACGAACAACTTTCCTTGGTTAACAATAATTGTAGTTTTACCAATATTTGCGGGTTCCTTTATTTTCTTTCTTCCCCATAAAGGAAATAGGGTAATTAGGTGGTATACTATAGGTATATGCATGTTAGAACTTCTTCTAACAACCTATGCATTCTGTTATCATTTCCAATTGGACGATCCATTAGTCCAACTAGTCGAGGACTATAAATGGATCAATTTTTTTGATTTCCGTTGGAAATTAGGAATAGATGGGCTGTCAATAGGACCCGTTTTATTAACAGGATTTATCACTACGTTAGCTACTTTAGCAGCCTGGCCTGTTACTCGAGATTCTCGATTATTCCATTTCTTGATGTTAGCAATGTACAGTGGTCAAATAGGATCATTTTCTTCGCGGGACCTTTTACTTTTTTTCATCATGTGGGAATTAGAATTAATTCCGGTTTATCTACTTCTATCCATGTGGGGAGGAAAGAAACGTCTCTACTCAGCCACAAAATTTATTTTGTACACGGCGGGGGGTTCCATTTTTCTCTTAATGGGAGTTCTGGGTGTCGGTTTATATGGTTCTAATGAACCAACATTGAATTTTG